AGAATAACGAAATGCTATGGTTCTAAAATATGATTTTTTTTATTGAATTTTTTATTCAGAAGTAATTCGCGGGATTAGGCACTTTTTCCTAGTTCTAGTGTCGCTGGGTGAATCCAGCCTATTCTTGAAATGAACAACTCACACACACTCCCTTTCCAAAAAAAATCAATACACCAAAGACTACGCTTAGATTTATTGGATTTGTTGCTAAAATATCGGTATTAAACCCGAAACTCCCGGCGGATGGCCAGTGACCCAAGTAAACGAAAGAATCGGTTAAATTTTTCATATAATCTCCTCTTCTAGCTAAACTATAAAAAAGGAACTCTGTCCTTTTTTTTTTTTATTCTTTTTATTTTACTGAAAATAAAAAGAAAATTTCATTTAATAATTTATAATTTCATTTACCTATTTGGATATTTGTAAACAGAATTAAAAACCTATTCTATTTACAAATGTAGTTTCCAAAATTTTTAATTTTCAATAATAATAATGAGACTTAATTAGAATTAAGCTATAATTTAAGACCAAGTTTTATGTTAATTTTTAAAAATCTCCTTTTTTCGCAACACTCCTTAAAAAAAAGTTTCCATTAAACTAAAAAACTAAAGGAATAAGGGGAAGGAAGAAAGCGAATTGATGTGCTAATTCCCCATCCTCAAATTAGTCCTTCCCAAGGATTGTTATCTCAATGAATAATTGTAGGAGTTAAATATTGATAGAATTCAAAAAACTACGAAAAAAAAATTCAGAATTTGCTGATTTCTAGGATTAAACAAAAGGATTCGCAAATAAAAGCGCTAATGCTACAACCAGGCCATAAATTGTTAAAGCTTCCATAAAAGCCAAACTAAGCAATAAAGTACCTCGTATTTTTCCTTCTGCCTCAGGTTGTCTCGCAATACCTTCGACAGCTTGACCCGCAGCTGTACCTTGACCAACTCCAGGTCCAATAGAAGCAAGCCCGACAGCCAACCCAGCAGCAATAACCGAAGCAGCAGAAACCAGTGGATTCATGATAAGTTCCTCACACCAAAATAAAGAAATAGTTAATGATACAATCATCAAATTACTTAGGACTTAATTCTAATTTAAGTCATCCCTAAGATTCATCCAGCCAAAATCACCAAAAACTTTAATTGAAATAATAGAATTATATTATTGAATCGTAAGAATTACTTTGATATGGGATTTTGAAAAATTCATAATATATATACGACTTTTTATGCCATTTCTTTTTTGTGAACCATTCTTTGAATTCTTCGTTCTTTTTTTTATCATTTTTTTCAGTTAATTTACAGATAAAAAGGAAGAGCTTTTAATCGAATCCTTATCTAAATCAAAATTCACAAAAGTAGTGGGGCAGATTATATAGATCTTTAACTCATATATACCTAGTCAATATCAAATATCACATATACAAGTGTTTCTTACATAACGTAAACCAACTATTCTATAATTGGTATTCTATAATTGGGCTAACCTAAAAACGAATATGAAAAAAAAAAGAGTTAATGATGACCCTCCATAGATTCACCTATATAAGCCGCGGCTAAAGTGGCAAAAATGAGAGCTTGAATCCCGCTTGTAAATAATCCAAGGAACATGACAGGTATAGGAACCACTAAAGGTACTAAAGAAACAAGAACAACAACTACTAATTCATCGGCTAATATATTTCCGAAAAGTCGAAAACTAAGTGATAGGGGTTTTGTAAAATCTTCTAAGATGTTAATGGGTAAAAGAATTGGAGTTGGTTGAATGTATTTACTGAAATACCCTAATCCTTTTTTGCTAAGACCCGCATAAAAATATGCTACGGATGTGAGTAAAGCTAAAGCAACCGTCGTATTTATATCATTCGTTGGTGCTGCTAACTCCCCTTGGGGTAGCTGGATAATTTTCCACGGTAAAAGGGCTCCTGACCAGTTAGAAACAAAAATAAATAAAAACAGAGTTCCAATAAACGGAACCCATGGACCGTATTCTTCTCCAATCTGGGTTTGACTCACGTCTCGAATGAATTCAAGGACAAATTCAAAGAAATTTTGGCCGTCAGTTGGAATGGTTTGTGGATTGCGAACCGCTAGAACTGCGGAACCTAATAAGATAGCAATTACAACCCAAGAAGTAATAAGGACTTGCGCATGGACTTGGAACCCCCCTATTTGCCAATAGAAATGTTGGCCTACTTCTACACCAGATATCTCATATAACCCTTCTTTTATTAGTGTGTTGATGGAACATGATAAAACATTCATATTGCCCTCTGACAGAAATAAGAACTTTAAATTATTTTGATTCAAGACCCCCCTTTTTTTACTTATTTACTTGAATTTTAGATTTGAGTTTTGGATATCAACTAAACTAATCACCCAAGATCCCCAGTTTTTTTATCTCTTTTTCTTTTGTACGATTCAGGAGTAGTAACCAATTTTATAAATAGAAATACAGGGAGCCCCACCCCTCAAAAAATTTGATTTATTTATCTTATTATTAA